ATTTTGCTCCAATCTCCTCTAAAATCTAAAAAAAAAAAAAAAAAATTGAAGATCTAGTTACGATTAGAAAAATACTTTGTGTATCTCCCTCCATGGATTCTTTACTCATACTCATTCAATTGGAAGTCTTTATCCAATTCAAAAAAAAAATATTATGCTTCGCGATTCCATAATCCAATTTTTTTTTGAATTTATATTTATAAAATTATAGATAATAATTGACCTTTGGATACAAACCACGAGAATGTATATTCTTCCTCAAATCGTTTATTGAGAGGTAAAGGATGAAATCCTTTCTAAGAAATAAAGTTTTTAATCGGAACGGAATATGAATAAAACCGAAAGACCCCTTAACTATTTAAGTTGTTAATAGAACGAATCACACTTTTACCACTAAACTATACCCGCTACAATGTGATTATTGTATATGAATGGATCGTTTGTCGAACAAGATCATCATACGTAATTAAGATAGGATCGGAACAAAATAATGAAATTAGAATGTTGACGTGTTTTTCGGGGAGAACTTGATGAGATAGGCAAAGGAAAGCCTATTGAAATAACAAGTTCTATCTCGGGTGAATTATTTAGAGGTCTGGTCCGAAAGAACCATTGAAGATTGTGCAAGAATCCATAGCTCTATTTTTTTTTTTTTTTTATCGAGAAAAGAAAGGTTGGAAAATAACATGAATAATTAAGAAACGGCACTTATATTATATCCTAGCCTATATCATAGGAATAAAAAAAAACCTCGATATTGTTGTTGATGCAATGTATTTTTGTTTTTCAATCAGATGAATAATTTCATGTATGATTCATTGGAACGAAATAATAAACGGCCCGATCAGTACCTATCCAGGCCGGGGAATAAAAGAAGCTTTCATACGAAATCAAAGAAGAGATATTCTTTATTGAATTTCTTTTTTGCGGGTATTCCCGTTATCTAAATCTAATTTAATTGCTGAAAAACATATAAAATTTGTATCTTTTATCTTTTGTATTGGTATCTATAATTTATTCTATAGTCTAGAATAAAGAAAGAAAAAGAAAGACTTTTTCTTTACTTCATGTGTAACATAGTAATTATCCTTTGTTTAATTGGGAGAGATGGCTGAGTGGACTAAAGCGTCGGATTGCTAATCCGTTGTACGAGTTATTCGTACCGAGGGTTCGAATCCCTCTCTTTCCATTTATCTTTATTCTGATGACTTGAGATTTTATTTCAAATTCGAAATAAAATCTCGAGCACTTTTTTATCATAGCATAGTTAGATATCTAGAATAGATAAAATCATAATAATAATAAAATTCAGAAATCAAGCAAGAAAAAATCCCTTATTTTTTATTCTTCACGTCCAGGATTACGTCCTGGATCATTAGATAGGAATCCGAAGATGAAGAGAGAAACAAAGAATATCACCACTGTGTAAACGAAGAGTTTGAGAGTAAGCATTACAAAATCTCCAAGATCATTTTTGGTAAAAAGGGAATAGATTATCCATTTTTATACCACATATTCCATTTTGACACCAAACCAAGAAATAAAGTGGTTTCTATAAAAGAAAGGAAGTTTCATTAATTTGTAATAAGACAGGCTCTTTCGGTATGAAAATTATCTTTTATGCGCACAACACAATTAGTTATTGTAGGGACCCTATATTGTGGGGACCCTATATAGGGTCCTTGTTCACTGGAAGTAGAAGATTAGAATGAGGAAGTGAGGTGATCTAGATTCATCGTGCTTATCCAATCCATGTTTGAATTGAGGGTTCACAATGTAAGATTTATCTGATCTTATCAATTAATTGTTAGAATCTTTTTTTTTATTGAATAAATCATGAATGTTTTGTTTGTAGGACAGTATTAAAGATTTCATCGAAAACTTACAGCAGCTTGCCAAACAAAGGCTAAGAGAAAAAAGAACAAAGGTATGACAGGCATAACATCTACGATTGGATTGAAAAAAGCATAAGCCTCGGGCAATTTGGCAAAGAAAAAATGACTCGAATGAAGTATAGAATTAAGATAGATACAGATCAAACTAAAGATATTAAGCATAACAAATGTTTTATTCTTGGAGATAATTGTATTTTGATTGAGTTATCGATATAAGGTAAAAATGAAGAAAGTTCAAATAGACCAAAAAATCCTTCTTTTTCTTTGACTAACCCAATCAAAAATCCTTCTATTCTCAAACGAAAATAGAAGGAATCATACTTTCATACAATATCTTAATTGAATTATATGTAATGATCAATAAATTAAGTTTTATTTTACAACTACACGTGTCAAATCTTAGTAACAATCTAATGGATTCCATAGATATTTGGGCAGGAATTGACGAACAACCAATACCTATATTAGTGTTTATTAGTATTGAATAGAAGTTTAAATGGGGCGTGGCCAAGTGGTAAGGCAACGGGTTTTGGTCCCGCGACTCGGAGGTTCGAATCCTTCCGTCCCAGAGCCGTCCAATTCTATCAGAATAATAAAGATTTTTTTGTTCTTTTAAAAATCTTCTCTTTAGTTTAATTTAGTATATTTTTTTATTTATTTAATAGTTCCTTGTTTATGATTTATAATGACTCGGAAAAGAATCATATCTTTGACTTTCTTTCTCACAAACCAAATCCGAGTACCGATGGCATACAGAATCTTTTTGTGATCCTAATAGGATAGGAATTTGGATCAATGTATAATTTAGAATTAAAAAATAAAATAAAATAGGATGTTCAGTGTATGCATGTCTTGCTCAACTTCATATTGAAATTAGTTACTTAGAAAAACTTTACGCCCTATATTCATTTATTTTAATTATAAATGCTGCATTCTGAATCGAAATGTGAAAGCCTCCATATTCCTTATTTCTTTTCTACATCTATACTTTTTTTTATTCTCTCTTATTCTCTATGTAGGTTATCTATCAAGTGCCAATCCAACACAAGTCCTTATTATTGGATTTTTTTTTTTTTTTATTTATTTTCTTTTCTCGGCGTTCATATTGACAATAGTGTATTGATCAAATATAATTGATCGTGGATAAATAGATCTATTTATCCATGACCTATAAGTTTTTATTTTTTACTTAATTTCATGTAAGTGATGGGTTCCGTGGATTCGATTGACACAACACAACAACACAAGAAGTCTCTTCTGAATAAACAAAAATATAAAAATATTTTTTTTTTCGATCGTATCTACATGTCATAATGAAATTTTTGGGTTGCTAACTCAACGGTAGAGTACTCGGCTTTTAAGTGCGGCTAGAATCTTTTACACATTTGGATGAAGCAACGGATTCGTCCATACCATTGGTAGAGTTTGTAAGACCACGACTGATCCTGAGAGGGAATGAATGGAAAAAACAGCATGTCGTATAAATGAATAACTCTAAGATAAGAGTACTTAATCCTTACGGGATCAGTACAAAATATTGTTTGCATTCTTAGAGTTTTAATTCTTAGAGCGGTACAAAAAAATCAATTCATGCTTGGATCGAGTGAATAAATGGATAGAGCCGAAAAGCTCAAATTATAGGGAAACAATAAAGCAACGAGCTTCTGTTCTTAATTCGAATAATTACCCGATCTAATTATACGTTAGAAATATATTAGTCCCCGGTGCGGGAAAAGGTTATGAACTAACCTTATAAGTGGAGTCTCCACTTTTTTATTAATCCTAACTATTAACTATATCCTTGAGTGGAGACGAATGTGTAGAAGAAACAGTATATTGAGAAACATAATTTATTCTAAAGTCAAAAGAGCGATCGGGTTGCAAAAATAAAGGATTTCCAACCATCGTTGGTATTGTATAACGAATAAAACCCAATTGGATGGAAAAAGAGAGAATCCGTTGATTAATCATCTCCAAGGTATCTATATTTTTTTTTACTATATACCTTGATACCTTGTTTTGACTGTATCGTACTATGTAGCGTATCATTTGATGGCCCAAGAAATCCCCAGCTTTGGTTCAAATCTAATTTTAAATGGAGGAATTACAAGGATATTTAAAAATAGATAGATCTCGAGAACGAGACTTCCTATATCCACTTCTCTTTCAGGAATACATTTATACGCTTGCTCATGATCATGGGGTAAATAAATCGATTCCTTATGAGCCTATGGAAAATTTAGGTTATGACAATAAATATAGTTTACTAATTGTTAAACGTTTAATTACTCGAATGTATCAACAGAAGCATTTGATTTTTTTTGCTAATGATTCGAATCAAAAAAAATTTGTTGGGCATAATAAAATTTTGGATTCTCAAATGATATCAGAAGGGTTTGCAGTCATTGTGGAAATTCCATTCTCACTGCGATTAGTGTCTTCCCTAGAAGGTAAAAAAGAAATAGTCAAATCTATTAATTTACGATCAATTCATTCCATATTTCCTTTTTTAGAGGATAAATTATCACATTTAAATCATGTATTAGATATCCTAATACCCCATCCTATCCATCTGGAACTATTGGTCCAAATCCTTCGTTGTTGGATACAAGATGCCCCCCTTTTGCACTTATTGAGACTCTTTCTCTATGAGTATCATAATTGGACTATTCTTATTACTCAAAAAACGAAAATGAATTTCTTTTTTTCAAAAGAGAATCAAAGATTTTTTCTGTTCCTATATAATTTTCATGTATATGAATCGGAATCCATATTCGTTTTTCTCCGTAAACAATCTTCTCATTTACGATCAACATCCTCTAGAGCTTTTCTTGATCGAACACATTTTTATGGAAAAATAGAACATTTTTTAGTGGTTTTTCGTAATAATTTTCATACCGTCCTTTGGATGTTCAAGGATACTTTCATGCATTATTTCAGATATCAAGGAAAATCAATTCTGTCTTCAAAAGGAACTCCTCTTCTGATGAAGAAATGGAAATATTACCTTGTAAATTTATGGGAATGTCATTTTTATTTTTGGTCTCAACCGAATAGGATTCATATAAACCAATTATCCAATCATTTTATCAATTTTCTGGGCTT